CGAGGGTTCTACCAATTGATATGTTTCCACAAATAACTGAAATTCAATTTCTTGATCCGTATCTTCAATTTTTGGAAACTTAAAAAGTTCTTCTGTTAAGCCCCGATCAATGAATCTACAAAACCCTTCAAATTGTATTTGATTCAATCCGGGTAGTGTAGACATTCCTTCATTCCCAACCCCAAGCATTTTCAATTTCCCCATTTTTTTTATTTTATAGAAAATATCCCGTGATTTCCTGTCATTCTTCATTGAATCACATGAATCGATTTAGCAATAATGGAATTTCTGGTCTTTTTACTTTACTGAATCACATGAAATTTTACCTAACTACGTCTATGAAATTGAAATACCTATTTATGAAAACAGGAGATTTTATACTCAAATTGGAATTTGCAACAAAACAACCAAATAGAATATAACTTGTAATATAAATCGAAACAAATTGATAAATTTCACCTAGACTTGGGGTATTTTATAGTAGTAGTATAGTATGTTATTACATAACTCTAATTCGATTGATACCCCAAAAAATGAATTCAGGATTTGTTCGGCTCCATGAGATAAAGATATCAAAAATAAAATAATCAGAAAAAATATACAATTTATTTTTTTTTTTTTTTTTTTCGAATTTGAGAATACGATTGCAGTGCATAAAAAGACTTGGATTTATTAAACATGCATAGATCTAACTTCAGCTATAACTATTTCTATATGTCTCTTACTTTATTGCAGTCCTATTTGTTCGGGACAGCACATGTTATGTTGTGTTCATTTATTTTTTCTACTCATTCATTAATCTATTTAATGAAAAATGAAAAATTGGCAAAAAAATGAAAGCACGAGAATTTATCGAAAATTCCCTATAATATAGGTATGTGTAACAACGAAAATGCATGTTCTGGGGTTGACATATATTAACAGTTGCTGTTATAATTGAAATAGAGAAGGATTAAAAAAAAAAAAAAAAATAATATTGATTATTTATGTATCAATTTCTATTTTTTTCTCATTAATAAAGAGAAAGAATAGATTAAGATTCAAGAATTTTTCAGGAATTTGTAGTTAACGGTTGCTATTTGTGCTGAAATTTTGACTTTTCTTTTGTGACTGAAATGTATAGGTATACATTTGTTTTCAATAGAAAAAGGGGATTAAAGAAAACGGAATTTAAGATACAAACACATCAAAAAAAAGAATTTTAGAAACCCATTTTTGTTTTTTTGAGAGGAGGAGGGGTATTCGGATCTATTTTTTTGTATTATTTTGGCGATATGGCCGAGTGGTAAGGCGGGGGACTGCAAATCCCTTTTCCCCAGTTCAAATCCGGGTGTCGCCTGATCGATAAGAGAATTCAAATAGTTTATTTCGTTTTGTTGATATAGAAAACTTTTTCTTTTTTTCCAGCGCAAGCTAGTGTAGGAATAAGGGACTAGTTTGATGCTAAATTCTAAGCATCGGGAAGTTTGTTCTCTAAAATGTTGTAAATATTTTCGTCTCAGAGTCAACGAAAAATTCATTAGAGAGATGAAAAGGAATAGATCAATCTTGAAATGATAGTCCTTTTATTTCACTACTATTGTAGTGTCCATCTACTTTTTGGGTCTTTAATTAGATTGGATAGGGATAGGTCGGATGGGGAATATAATTCCATTTTAAGTTAGGGAAGGTGTTGAAGAAAAACCTTGTATACAAACTTATGGTAAAGTATATGAACGCTTCTTCATTTATTCCATATTAGTTAGATTAATGAAATTGAATATCTAATTAGATTTCTTTTTTTATTATTATTATATTAATATATTAATAAAAAAATCCAATTCAAAAAGAATCCATTTTTTTCTAATCTCTAGTAAAAGAATTTTAGAGGATGTTTTCCAATTGTTGTATAGAACGAATCGGGAGACAATCAAATGGAAATAAGAGATGCAAATAAGAGTCTGAGTATGCAAAGAAATCTATCTTGATTCTATTCTATATTTTTTATTTTTGACTGAATGAAATGGGGGGGTAAAATAAAACATAGGTCTTTTTATTCGTACCTAATTAGTACGATGCATTTCCTTACTACTCTCAAGGATATTTTTTATTTATGCTTAATTTAATATTTTTCAATTCTACTAGAAATCAGGTAAGAACTTGTTAGATGTTCTAATTGGATGTTTCGTCAATGGTGTTATGACGGAATCTTTTTTTGACTCTGTACCAGCGATTCCACTATTATTATAAGATATTATAAAATTTTTAGTGAAAAATAAAAACGAAAATAATACAAGAAAAAGTAGTAAACAATAATAAAAAAATTTCTTCATATTGATAGAGATAGGAGACAAAATTTACATGGATATAGTAAGTCTTGCTTGGGCTGGTTTAATGGTAGTTTTTACATTTTCCCTTTCCCTTGTAGTATGGGGAAGAAGTGGACTCTAAGAGGACTACTAATTGAGTTAAGGGATCAAAATGTCTCAATTATTTTATAGCTAAGTTCTTCCATTTTTTAACTATTGAATTTTGTTATTTTATTAATATAACTAAATACTAATTAATGAAATGCAATTCGATACTTCATTTTGAAACTCTATTGTATTCCAGTGGTGTAATATAATATTGAAAAAAAAAAAAATACTCTTTAAATCAAACAAATATTTGAATTGTTCCCATCTTATTGTCCCGGGAATACAGATAATTGGAAACGGATTACTACTCCAAACTTAATTCTTTTTAAGATTTATATTTCGATGAACTGGTTACCACCAATCTTTTCTAAATATGAAAAACTTTTTCATCGAATCCCCTGATCAGTTGTCAATTATTTAATCAATTTATTTTTTTGGAATACTAAAAATAAAAAGATTATTATTTATTTATTATTATTATTTATCGGGATTATGAAAAGAATGTGAAATCTAAAAATTCAAATAATTAAGAATAAAAATGTATTTTTGATTATTTCAGATTGATTGGAACCAATACAAATAGAATAGATTAGATCAAACAAAGAAAAAATGTGGACACTATGGAATTGACATTCCATAGATATCTATAGATATACCCATATGAAAAGAAATATTTAAATAGGTCCATCCATATTAAACTTCTTTTTTTTTAAGTAAAACATTCCATTTTTACCATACCGTAATAGTATCGTAATAGTATATAGTAGAAAGAAATAGATTTGATTTCTTTCTACTATACTATCTAGTATACTATATGGATTTCATAGAATTCTGCTGATTGTAGTCTGATCATTTTATTTAAAAGAAAGACCCGAAATGGAAACCCTTTTTTCTTTATTCAATCATTGTCATCGCATTGATAAGAAATCAGAAGTCATGTTTAATTAAAATTAGTCACTTTGACTTACCGTTTTTACGTAAATTATAAGTAAAAAGGCAGTAGGAACTAGAATGAAGAGTGCAGTAGCTATAAATGCGAGAATATTGACTTCCATAATCTCTATGTTTTCTTTCTCTTTTATTTCTAATAAATACTTCGGGATTTAATCCCATAGAAATGAAAAATCTTTCGTCAGTAAATTCAGTGGTATAAATTTTATCTCGATGATATAAAATCGGATCAATATCACGAATAACAATATCTGAGCTATCAAATCAATTCATCGTCGAGAATTAAATAGTATAACATAGGAAGATCTTTTATCCATACCAAATAAAAAAAAAATTACTTTCTGATGCAATGAAAAATTCCTTTTTCTTTCTTCGTCCGAACCTTTACATTATACTAAAAAAGAAAAAAAGGAATCCCTGTTAGAAATGATATTTTTTTTTTTCTTTTTTATTCCCTTTCACATACGAAATCAATTGATATTTTTTGGATTTGTATCCATCGGGACTGACGGGACTCGAACCCGCAGCTTCCGCCTTGACAGGGCGGTGCTCTGACCAATTGAACTACAATCCCAGGGAAAAAGTTGTATAGCATACATATTCTTACTATTTCATTCAAACCCTTTGTTTTTCTATTTTAGATTCGAACCCCTGTACTGTAACTGAAAGAGGCAGACTTATATATTGATATTTTTATGGGTCTGCACTTTAGCGAAATCGACACGGATTATTCGCAATCCGTTCCTTATTGCTAACTTGATTGAAAAATCAATGAATCAAGGAAACAAAAAAGACTCTTTTTTTACTTTAATCCTTTCCTAAGACTTTATATTTTAAAATCCCGATAGGAATTTTTCAAAATCCGAATTTGTGGAAAAAATATGTAATATGGAAAAAAGAAATAGCACTCGAGATTTTATTCTTCTGTATGGGAGCCCATTGGTGATTTTCAGAGAACACCAAATGGGTTATATCATTTCATGGTGGATCAGCAAATTTTTGGGCCGAGCTGGATTTGAACCAGCGTAGACATATTGCCAACGAATTTACAGTCCGTCCCCATTAACCGCTCGGGCATCGACCCAGGAAGAATGAATTTTAGTCTTTATTAATAATCCCTGATCAATTTCCTTTTGTAGTACCCTACCCCCAGGGGAAGTCGAATCCCCGTTGCCTCCTTGAAAGAGAGATGTCCTAAACCACTAGACGATGAGGGCATACTTGTCCGACCTCCATTCTACTATGTTCATACATAGTATGAACAGTTTTTTGAAATTGTCAATATAATGGAATGATATGATTCGATCAGAAGGATCTTTCAGAATTCCTTAAAATATCATTTAGATTTCGAAATTGTTCATTCCAATCACCAATTTATAAAACTATAAAAAAATAATGCGAAAGAAAACAAAAGAAAGAGAGAATCCTTTCAGGGAATGATTGATTTTCTGGAACAGGCACGGCATTAACACCTCATTTCTTTCACTTTCATTCAGTGTTAAGAAGATTGAATTAGTGGGTACATGTATCAATGAAATAAATTTTGTGTTATGATGAAGATGATTTCAATTCGAATCGGTTTTGAAAAAATCCATTCCATTGATATTTATCAAATCCAATATCCAAAAATCATTTTTTTAACTATACTCACTAGCTAAATCCAATTTATTGTTCGTTAAAAAGTTGCTATGTAAAAAAAATAGATCTATTCTATATATATAATTTGAGTATATGCAGTAACAAATAGATGTACTAAACTCATATCCATATTGGATGGTTCCTTATTCGGGAATTGACTCAAATGGAGCCCCTTTAACTCAGTGGTAGAGTAACGCCATGGTAAGGCGTAAGTCATCGGTTCAAATCCGATAAGGGGCTTTTTTGTCAAAAAATGACAACAGTAATATAAATGACAACAGTAATATTCCGATTTGAAGGAAGAATAGAAATATTCTTGATATTTGTAAGAAGTTTCTCTTTGTAAAAAAAACTAAGGAATAGTTGAATTTCATTAAAAAATCGAGTTTTTATTCTATTAAATTGTTGTTATCATTCGAATGAATTCGAATAGAGTAAACTCATTCTAGTTAGAAAGTGAAAGAGTATTCTTTTCTATATATCTATTTTTTTAGACTGTGATATTTCCTTTAATTGTAAGATATTCCTATCCTATTTTCTATTATTCCAATCAAAAAAAGGGAAAGATTCTAAAAAAAAGTAAGTGGACCTAACCTATTGAATCATAACTATATCCACTATTCTGATATTCAAATTGGATAGAAATGAAATTCGAACAGTGGATCTTTTTTGTTTTTAATATCTCTTTCGTTCGGACTCCGCAAGAATCTGTCAATATTTCGGATTAAATCTTATTGTTCCTAGGAATCAATTGATACTCCTCTTCTCCACGCAGAAGGGTTTATTCTATTCTAAGTTCCAACATAATTTTACTTTAAAAATATCTTTTTTCCGAATACAAGAAAAGATCAAATTACATTTCTATTCTTTCTTTAAGATATGAGATATCTATAAAAAAAAATCGAAAAATCCATCAAATCATGACTTCGAGTATCAAATATTTCATTTTCATATCTATGCATACTAGATTTTTAAAGCAATTAATGGACGAAACTTTCACTTAGAATCTATTATTTTTAATAAAACCATACAATCCATACAATATTAAAAAATCTGATAGATAGAAAAAATAGATAGATAAAAAAATATTCGAATTTCTTACCTCGATCTGCAAAAAAGGTATACTTTGTAATTTTTTTAATCTGAACGAAAGAAAAATACAACTAAAGAGGACAATAAAAGAAATTAAAGTAAAATACAAAGTAAAAATAGGATTCTATAGTAGTTTCCTAGACATACAAATTAGAAGAATATATAAAACTTTTTTTTTTTTTTTATTATTTCACGAACAAGATTCAAGAATAATATTATTTAATATTATTTGATAAAAGGAGAGTAGTATGTCTGGGGATCTGCTGGTAACAAAAGTGATAAAAGCGATCATTTCATTTGTTTCTGGAATAGTTCTTTAAAAAATTTATTTATCGGATTTACGAGTCATAAGACAATTCCCGCGTCATGACTTCATGACTTAGGGAATTTTTTAGAATAGAAAGGAATAACCCAATTAAGTTAATGGATTTTACCTAGATTAAATATCAATGGACAAAAAAAGTATTTTTCTATTCGAAACCCAGTAGAAAAGAAGGGACAGTCTTCGAGAAATCATATCATATATAAAATGAAAAAATCCTCGAAGGTTCCATCCCTGAAAATGCTAGGGGGTGTTCGGAAATGGTTGAAGTAGTTGAATAGGAGGATCACTATGACTATAGCTCTTGGTAAATTTACCAAAGATGAAAATGATTTATTTGATATTATGGATGACTGGTTACGGAGGGACCGTTTTGTTTTTGTGGGTTGGTCCGGTCTATTGCTCTTTCCTTGCGCCTATTTTGCCGTGGGGGGTTGGTTCACAGGTACCACCTTTGTAACTTCATGGTATACTCATGGATTGGCAAGTTCCTATTTGGAAGGTTGTAACTTCTTAACTGCGGCAGTCTCTACTCCTGCTAATAGTTTAGCACACTCTTTGTTGTTACTATGGGGTCCTGAAGCACAGGGAGATTTTACCCGTTGGTGTCAATTGGGTGGTCTGTGGACTTTTGTTGCTCTCCACGGTGCTTTCGGATTAATAGGTTTTATGTTACGTCAATTTGAACTTGCTCGATCTGTTCAATTGCGCCCTTATAATGCAATCGCATTCTCCGGTCCAATTGCTGTTTTTGTTTCTGTATTCCTGATTTATCCACTAGGTCAGTCTGGTTGGTTCTTTGCGCCTAGTTTTGGTGTAGCAGCTATATTTCGATTCATTCTATTTTTCCAAGGGTTTCATAATTGGACATTAAACCCATTTCATATGATGGGAGTTGCTGGTGTATTGGGCGCTGCCCTACTATGCGCTATTCATGGTGCTACCGTAGAAAATACGTTATTTGAAGATGGTGATGGCGCAAATACATTCCGTGCTTTTAACCCAACTCAAGCGGAAGAAACTTATTCAATGGTCACCGCTAACCGCTTTTGGTCCCAAATCTTTGGGGTTGCTTTTTCCAATAAACGTTGGTTACATTTC